AAAACTTTATATATAACTCGATATGCATAAATTATTTTGCATTTTTGGAAATTTGCATATAAATCGTAGGCTTGGTCGGATTTTTTTAGTTTATTAGGGGATTCTGGTTCAATTTGATTAGGCTTTGTATTTGAGTTATTTTTTACTAAAATTAGTTTTTTGCTAAAAAAAAAAATTGGGAAGTTTGAAATTTAATGAGGACAAAAAAAAAAAAGTAAGTTGTGACGAATTATTAGACAGGAAATTTGGGAAATTATTTTGATTTGATTTGTTCCTAGCTCATTTTACAGTCATTTTTTTTCCATTTTTGGGGGGGGTCCAGGGGGGTTATGAGAAAAATGAAATTTTTGTTGTTTGGAGTTGTCGTATAAGGCCCTTTTTTTTGATCAAAAAATGTGTATTTTTGTGCATTTTTGCGTGCAAAAAAAAAAATCCCAAAACCGTCATTTTAGGGGGTTTCTTGGTATTTACATAGAAGGATTTCTTCACATTTCAGCCGGATTTTGTGGCTATATAGAATATAAATATTTACTATATTTTAATATAGAAAAATATTAATATATAAATTATTTATTAATTAATAGCAATTTAATATAATTTATTAGTATATATTATATATATATTAATAGTATTATATTAATATATAAGTTTAACTGAATATATAATAAAAGTAATTCATTAATATTACGTTTAATTAGTATATATCTTTAATTCGTATACAAAAGATATATATAAATTGAAAAAAAAAAAAAAGGAAAAAATATATATTATATATTAATTAAGGACTAGATTTATGTTATAGAGATCCTTATATTTAAGTTAGTTTAATATCAATTTATAAATATATTATTGTTTAATTACTAAATCTTTAATTTATTATTTAAATATAATATATATATATATATATAATCATATAGATAATATAAACATTTATATATATATATATAATAAATTAAATTATATATCAAATAAAACTATAAATATTGTAATATATAATAATATATCGTATTATTAATAAGTAAATTTACTATAATTTCTTTTAGTTAAATTTTTATATAGAATTGAAGGATAAATTTTAGTAATATATATGCTATTTCTAGTAAATATAGGATATAATTAAATTTATACTTGAATTTCAAGGTTGTTATATTTTAAATAAACCAATTATATGTAAAACTCTAAGTTTTAATTAATAACTTTATAAATTCTATATGATAAAATTAATTTATGTAAATTAGTCTATATAGAAAGTTTTATTTTAGACTAATAATTTCATATTAAAATATATTAAAATAGAAATCTAATATTAATATTAATTGAAGTTATAACGATACTAGTAATTTGATTGTAAGGGGGTCATTTATTATTACTAGAATAGAAATCTAATATTAATATTAATTGAAGTTATAACGATATTAGTAATTTGATTGTAAGGGGGTCATTTATTATTACTAGAATAGAAATTTAATATTAATATTAATTGAAGTTATAACAATACTAGTAATTTGATTGTAAGGGGGTCATTTATTATTACTAGAATAGAAATCTAATATTAATATTAATTGAAGTTATAACGATACTAGTAATTTGATTGTAAGGGGGTCATTTATTATTACTAGAATAGAAATCTAATATTAATATTAATTGAAGTTATAACAATACTAGTAATTTGATTGTAAGGGGGTCATTTATTATTACTAGAATAGAAATTTAATATTAATATTAATTGAAGTTATAACAATACTAGTAATTTGATTGTAAGGGGGTCATTTATTATTACTAGAATAGAAATTTAATATTAATATTAATTGAAGTTATAACAATACTAGTAATTTGATTGTAAGGGGGTCATTTATTATTACTAGAATAGAAATCTAATATTAATATTAATTGAAGTTATATATATATATTTAAAATAATTATTTGAGCGGTGCAATTTTCTGTCAACCAAAATTTAAGTTAAATATATTGTTTATTAGGTTTTAGTTGTGGTTATATTTGTTTTGATTATTTTATATTATTTTTTGTTTAGTTAGTGGGTTGGGTTTACTATTGTATTGGGATGTAGTTTAATTTTCAGGGTTGTTTAATTTGAATTTATTTATTTAATTATTGAAATTAGTTTAATTAGAGGGGAGAGGATAAATTTGAGTGTAAATTAGTGCTAAAATGTTAGGGGAGATAGCTTTTTTAGTGGTAATTAGTTCATTTTATTTGAATTAGGTTTCTAGGTTAATAATTTAGAAAAGTGGCTAGTTTGACATTTAGGTGTAAATTAGTGCTAAAATGCTAGGGGAGATAGCTTTTTTAGTGGTAATTAGTTCATTTTATTTGAATTAGGTTTCTAGGTTGATAATTTAGAAAAGTGGCTAGTTTGACATTTAGGTGAAAATTAGTGCTAAAATGCTAGGGGAGATAGCTTTTTTAGTGGTAATTAGTTCATTTTATTTGAATTAGGTTTCTAGGTTAATAATTTAGAAAAGTGGCTAGTTTGACATTTAGGTGTAAATTAGTGCTAAAATGCTAGGGGAGATAGCTTTTTTAGTGGTAATTAGTTCATTTTATTTGAATTAGGTTTCTAGGTTAATAATTTAGAAAAGTGGCTAGTTTGACATTTAGGTGTAAATTAGTGCTAAAATGCTAGGGGAGATAGCTTTTTTAGTGGTAATTAGTTCATTTTATTTGAATTAGGTTTCTAGGTTAATAATTTAGAAAAGTGGCTAGTTTGACATTTAGGTGTAAATTAGTGCTAAAATGCTAGGGGAGATAGCTTTTTTAGTGGTAATTAGTTCATTTTATTTGAATTAGGTTTCTAGGTTAATAATTTAGAAAAGTGGCTAGTTTGACATTTAGGTGTAAATTAGTGCTAAAATGCTAGGGGAGATAGCTTTTTTAGTGGTAATTAGTTCATTTTATTTGAATTAGGTTTCTAGGTTAATAATTTAGAAAAGTGGCTAGTTTGACATTTAGGTGTAAATTAGTGCTAAAATGCTAGGGGAGATAGCTTTTTTAGTGGTAATTAGTTCATTTTATTTGAATTAGGTTTCTAGGTTAATAATTTAGAAAAGTGGCTAGTTTGACATTTAGGTGTAAATTAGTGCTAAAATGCTAGGGGAGATAGCTTTTTTAGTGGTAATTAGTTCATTTTATTTGAATTAGGTTTCTAGGTTAATAATTTAGAAAAGTGGCTAGTTTGACATTTAGGTGTAAATTAGTGCTAAAATGCTAGGGGAGATAGCTTTTTTAGTGGTAATTAGTTCATTTTATTTGAATTAGGTTTCTAGGTTAATAATTTAGAAAAGTGGCTAGTTTGACATTTAGGTGTAAATTAGTGCTAAAATGCTAGGGGAGATAGCTTTTTTAGTGGTAATTAGTTCATTTTATTTGAATTAGGTTTCTAGGTTAATAATTTAGAAAAGTGGCTAGTTTGACATTTAGGTGTAAATTAGTGCTAAAATGCTAGGGGAGATAGCTTTTTTAGTGGTAATTAGTTCATTTTATTTGAATTAGGTTTCTAGGTTAATAATTTAGAAAAGTGGCTAGTTTGACATTTAGGTGTAAATTAGTGCTAAAATGCTAGGGGAGATAGCTTTTTTAGTGGTAATTAGTTCATTTTATTTGAATTAGGTTTCTAGGTTAATAATTTAGAAAAGTGGCTAGTTTGACATTTAGGTGTAAATTAGTGCTAAAATGCTAGGGGAGATAGCTTTTTTAGTGGTAATTAGTTCATTTTATTTGAATTAGGTTTCTAGGTTAATAATTTAGAAAAGTGGCTAGTTTGACATTTAGGTGTAAATTAGTGCTAAAATGCTAGGGGAGATAGCTTTTTTAGTGGTAATTAGTTCATTTTATTTGAATTAGGTTTCTAGGTTAATAATTTAGAAAAGTGGCTAGTTTGACATTTAGGTGTAAATTAGTGCTAAAATGCTAGGGGAGATAGCTTTTTTAGTGGTAATTAGTTCATTTTATTTGAATTAGGTTTCTAGGTTAATAATTTAGAAAAGTGGCTAGTTTGACATTTAGGTGTAAATTAGTGCTAAAATGCTAGGGGAGATAGCTTTTTTAGTGGTAATTAGTTCATTTTATTTGAATTAGGTTTCTAGGTTAATAATTTAGAAAAGTGGCTAGTTTGACATTTAGGTGTAAATTAGTGCTAAAATGCTAGGGGAGATAGCTTTTTTAGTGGTAATTAGTTCATTTTATTTGAATTAGGTTTCTAGGTTAATAATTTAGAAAAGTGGCTAGTTTGACATTTAGGTGTAAATTAGTGCTAAAATGCTAGGGGAGATAGCTTTTTTAGTGGTAATTAGTTCATTTTATTTGAATTAGGTTTCTAGGTTAATAATTTAGAAAAGTGGCTAGTTTGACATTTAGGTGTAAATTAGTGCTAAAATGCTAGGGGAGATAGCTTTTTTAGTGGTAATTAGTTCATTTTATTTGAATTAAGTTTCTAGGTTAATAATTTAGAAAAGTGGCTAGTTTGACATTTAGGTGTAAATTAGTGCTAAAATGCTAGGGGAGATAGCTTTTTTAGTGGTAATTAGTTCATTTTATTTGAATTAGGTTTCTAGGTTAATAATTTAGAAAAGTGGCTAGTTTGACATTTAGGTGTAAATTAGTGCTAAAATGCTAGGGGAGATAGCTTTTTTAGTGGTAATTAGTTCATTTTATTTGAATTAGGTTTCTAGGTTAATAATTTAGAAAAGTGGCTAGTTTGACATTTAGGTGTAAATTAGTGCTAAAATGTTAGGGGAGATAGCTTTTTTAGTGGTAATTAGTTCATTTTATTTGAATTAGGTTTCTAGGTTAATAATTTAGAAAAGTGGCTAGTTTGACATTTAGGTGTAAATTAGTGCTAAAATGCTAGGGGAGATAGCTTTTTTAGTGGTAATTAGTTCATTTTATTTGAATTAGGTTTCTAGGTTAATAATTTAGAAAAGTGGCTAGTTTGACATTTAGGTGCAAATTAGTGCTAAAATGTTAGGGGAGATAGCTTTTTTAGTGGTAATTAGTTCATTTTATTTGAATTAGGTTTCTAGGTTAATAATTTAGAAAAGTGGCTAGTTTGACATTTAGGTGTAAATTAGTGCTAAAATGTTAGGGGAGATAGCTTTTTTAGTGGTAATTAGTTCATTTTATTTGAATTAGGTTTCTAGGTTAATAATTTAGAAAAGTGGCTAGTTTGACATTTAGGTGTAAATTAGTGCTAAAATGTTAGGGGAGATAGCTTTTTTAGTGGTAATTAGTTCATTTTATTTGAATTAGGTTTCTAGGTTAATAATTTAGAAAAGTGGCTAGTTTGACATTTAGGTGTAAATTAGTGCTAAAATGTTAGGGGAGATAGCTTTTTTAGTGGCAATTAGTTCATTTTATTTGAATTAGGTTTCTAGGTTAATAGTTTAGAAAAGTGGCTAGTTTGGTATTTAGGTGTAATTAAGATTTATTTTAAAATATTTATGTATTTTATTTTTATTATAAAGTTTTAATTTTATTTATAAAATTAGTGTATTTATTTAAATATTATAAATAGTAGTAATTTGGTTGTAAGGGGGTCATTTATTATTACTATAGGATAATTAGTTCATTTTAATTTTATAAATATATCTATAGATTAATTCTATAGATTAGAATGATTTATGTATATTATTGTTATTATAAAGTTTTATTTTAGCTTATATTTTTAATTTATGGATTATTTTATATGTAAATTTTTGTGAATATTAAATATATTTAAATTAGGTATATTATGTTTTATTAAGCAATATTGAAGATTGAAAATAAAAGAAATTTTGATTTAGGAATTCATAGTAGTATTAACTAAATTTGTGCCAGCAGTTGCGGTTACACAAATAATGCAATTAAATATTTTTAGTAAATAATTAATTTATTTTGTTTTAGTTTTAGGTTAAATTTATTAGGTGAAATTATTAATTTTAATTTAAGCTATAAAATAAAAAATGAGGTTATGAAATTTTTTTTTATAAACTAGGATTAGATACCCTATTATTGAAAATTTAAATTATTATACTAGATTAGTAGTAGTTATGTTCTTGAAATTCAAAAAATCTGGCGGTATTTTAGTCTATTCAGAGGAACCTGTCCTATAATTGATAGTCCACGATTAATTTTACTTATCTTAAAGGTTTGTATATCGTCGTAGTTTGAATGTTTTAAAAGAATAATGAATGTTCATGATTTATAATAATAAAAGAAATCAGATCAAGATACAGCGGATAGATAAGAAGAGATGGGTTACAATAAATTTATTTAAATGGTTATTTTAATTAACATTATAATATAAAGTGGATTTGATAGTAATATAATTAAGTTAAATTATATGATTTTAGCTCTAAAATATGCACATATCGCCCGTCGCTCCCACTTTAAGGTGGGATAAGTCGTAACAGAGTAGGCGTACTGGAAAGTGTGCCTGGTCAGGCAAATTAGAGCTTGGTAGAAAGCATTTTATTTACATTAAAAAGTTAGTTGTGAGAATCAATTTAATTTGAAGTTTAAGATTTATATTTAGTTTATAAAAAAAATATTTTTGTAATTAGTATATTAATGAATTTTATTTTTATATTATAGTTTATAGTAAAGTGATTGAATATTGAAATAGGTGAAATTATGGCTATTAGAAAGAAGAGTTAATTTTTTGTACCTTGGGTATCAGGGTTTATTAAAAATATATAATGAGTTTTGAGTCTCGAATTAAAAAGAGCTAATATTATATGGATATAATTGTGTCATAAATTTTTAAAATATAATATTAGAAATGAAACGTTATTCGTTTTTTAAGATATCTAGTTTTTTAAGAAATAGATTTAATCTAGTTTATACTTTATTCTTAGTTTCTTTATTAATTAAGAGAAAGTATAAAGTAATATTTTAAGGGATAAGCTTTAAAATAAATTATTATAATTATGTTTATTTAGTATGAATAATTGTAGGATTGGAAATTTTTATCTTTAGTATGTTATAATTAATTTTCATTTTAATAAGATTTATATATTAATTTAAGTTATTTATTAAAATAGTATATTTAATAAGGGAATATACGTAACAATGATAAAATTAGTATAATTTAATGTAAAAATATATTATAGTATAAAGGTTATATTAAGGAACTCGGCAAATTTATTTTCCGCCTGTTTATTAAAAACATGTCTTTTTGAGTATAATTTAAAGTCTAACCTGCCCAATGAGGAGTTGAATGGCCGCGGTATTTTGACCGTGCAAAGGTAGCATAATCATTAGTTTTTTAATTGAAAGCTGGAATGAATGGTTGGACGAGAAAATAACTGTCTCAGTATAATTTAAATTAGAATTTTATTTTTAAGTAAGAAAGCTTAAATTGATTTAAAAGACGAGAAGACCCTATAGAGTTTTATATTTATTATTATATGAATAATTAAGTATTTTAAAAGTTTCTATTATAATAAGTATTTTGTTGGGGTGACAGAAAAATTAAATTAACTTTTTTTATTTATTAACATTAATTTATGAGTGTTTGATCCATTAATAATGATTAAAAGATTAAATTACCTTAGGGATAACAGCGTAATTTTTTTTGAGAGTTCTTATCGAAAAAAAAGTTTGCGACCTCGATGTTGGATTAAAATAAACTTTTGGTGCAGAAGCTAGAAAGTTAGGTCTGTTCGACCTTTAAAATTTTACATGATCTGAGTTTAAACCGGTGTGAGCCAGGTTGGTTTCTATCTTTAAAAAGTAATTATATTTTAGTACGAAAGGACCAAATATAGGTAATATTTATTTTACTTTGATTATTATTATTACTTTGGCAGATTAGTGCTTTAAATTTAGAATTTAAATATGTATTTTATTATACAAGTAATAATTTTTATTAAGGATTTATTAATATTAATAGTTTCTAGATTAGTTTTAGTTATTTGTGTATTAGTTGGTGTAGCTTTTTTAACATTAATGGAGCGGAAAGTTTTAGGGTATATCCAAATTCGTAAGGGCCCTAATAAGGTAGGGTATATAGGAATTGCTCAACCTTTTAGAGATGCTATTAAGTTATTTTGTAAAGAACAAACTTATCCTTTAATATCTAATTTTAATATTTATTATATAGCTCCTATTTTTAATTTGTTTTTATCTTTGATTTTATGGATATGTATGCCTTTTATTACAGTTCTATTTAATTTTAATTTAGGATTTTTATATTTTTTATGTTGTTCTAGGTTAAGAGTTTATACTATTATAATTGCGGGTTGATCTTCAAATTCTAATTATGCTTTATTAGGGGGTATTCGGTCAGTTGCTCAAACTATTTCTTATGAAGTGAGGTTAGCGTTAATTTTATTATCCTTTTTGTATTTAGTTTTAGGGTTGAATTTAATTGATTTTATAAAGTATCAGTCTATAATATGGTTTATTTTTTTATGTTTACCTTTAGCAATAATGTGATTTGTTTCTAGGTTAGCTGAGACAAACCGAACTCCTTTTGATTTTGCTGAAGGGGAGTCAGAGTTAGTTTCTGGGTTTAATGTTGAATATAGAAGAGGAGGATTTGCATTAATTTTTATAGCTGAATATTCAAGTATTTTATTTATAAGAATATTGTGTGTTATATTATTTATAGGAGGTAATATTTTTGAAATTAGATTTTTTATTAAAGTTCTATTTATATCATTTTTATGAGTTTGAGTTCGTGGCACTTTACCTCGTTATCGGTATGATAAATTAATATATTTATGTTGAAAGAGGTATTTACCTATTGCTTTAAATTATTTGCTGTTTTTTATAGGATTAAAATTATTTTTATTTACTTTATTTATTTAATGGATTAAATTTAGTATATTTAAGTTAATAGAGGGTTGAACCTCTTTATTATGTTTTCAAAACATATACTTTACAAGTTCATTAACTAAGGTTTAAAAATAATTTTATCTCAGATGATATGAATTACTGGGTTAATAATATAATATAGAAAATATAAAATTGTTAGGATTTGTCCCGTTAAAATATAAGGATCTTCAACTGGTCGTGCTCCAATTCAAGTAAGTAAAATGATAATTGTTACAAATGATCAAAATAAAATTTTATTTAGTGGATAGAATTGAGTTCTTAGTATATTTTTTTTATTGATAAAAGGTATAATTCATAGGATTGCAATTGATATTACTAAAGCGATTACTCCTCCTAATTTGTTAGGAATTGATCGTAAAATTGCATATGCAAATAAAAAGTATCATTCTGGTTGAATATGAATTGGAGTAACTAAGGGGTTAGCAGGTGTGAAATTTTCTGGGTCTCCTAATAAGTATGGGTTTATTAATACTAGAATAGATAATATTATAGTTATTATAATGAACCCAAATATGTCTTTGTATGAAAAGTAAGGATGAAAAGGAACTTTATCGATATTTCTATTTACACCTAAAGGGTTATTTGAACCTGTTTGATGAAGGAATAGTAAGTGAATTATTACTATTGCAGCTACAATAAAAGGTAATAGAAAATGTAAGGTAAAAAATCGGGTTAAAGTAGCATTATCAACTGCAAATCCCCCTCAAAGTCATTGAACAATTGTTGATCCTAGGTAAGGGATAGCTGAGAGTAAGTTTGTAATAACAGTAGCTCCTCAAAATGATATTTGTCCTCAAGGTAAAACATAACCTAAAAATGCAGTTGCTATAACAAGAAAAAGAATTAATACACCAACTGTTCATGTAAAATGAAGGTTATATGATCTGTAATATATTCCTCGACCAATATGGATATAAATACAAATAAAGAAAAACGAGGCACCATTAGCATGTAATGTTCGGAGTAATCAGCCATAGTTTACATCACGGCAAATATGAATAACACTATTAAAAGCTAAGTCAATATGGGCAGAAAAATGTATAGCTAGAAAAATTCCTGTGATAATTTGGATAATTAAACAAAGTCCTAAAAGAGATCCAAAGTTTCATCATGCTGAAATATTAGATGGTGTTGGTAAGTCAATAAGAGCATTATTGATAATTTTAGTTAAAGGAGAAATTTTTCGTAAGGGAGTTTTCATTAGTTTATTTGTCGTAATGGTCCTTGTTTGATATTGGTAATTTTAACTACAGCAATTAAAGTAATTAATAAATAAATGATTATTAATAAAAGGATTATTATTATAGGGTAGTTTAAGAATTTATTTAATGATAAGTTATAGTTTAAGTTGTTATTTCAGGATTCTTCATATAGATTATTAATATTAATTATATAAGAGTCTAATATTAGGGTAATAAATATTATTCTTAAAAATAGCAGGATTACTAGTATTGTAAGTTTAATAGAGAATCTAAATTTTTCATTTGATGCTACTCTAGTTATATAAATAAATAATACAAGTATACCTCCAATTATAATAAGAAATATGATATAAGAGTATCAAAAGTTTAAGTTAAATAGACCTATTGTTAAAGCAATTACAATAGTTTGTGTTAATAGTATTAATCCTATTGAGAGGGGATGTGTTAAGAATATAAGAATTAAAGATCTAATTAGAGAAATTGATATAAGAATTATAATAATACAGAGAATAGTTTATTTAAAATATTAATTTTGGAGATTAATGATAAGGGATTCCTTTTCTCTGAAGTTTTAAAAGAATAATTCTTATTTACGATTTACAAGACCGTTATTTTAGTTTAAATTATTAAAACTAATGTTAATATATTGTATTATTTTTTCTATTTTAATATATTTTTGTGGGCTTCTTTCATTTTGTATTAAACGTAAACATTTATTATTAATATTGTTAAGATTAGAATTTATTATTTTGAGTTTATACTTTAATTTGTATATTTACTTAATGTATTTTGGGTACGAGTTTTATTTTGGTATGATTTTTTTAACTATAAGAGTATGTGAAGGTGCTTTAGGTTTATCAATTTTAGTTTCGCTTGTGCGTACGCATGGTAATGATTATTTTCAAACTTTTAATGTATTATGATAAGATTTCTATTAGCTTTAGTTTTTATAGTTCCTTTAAGTTTTATTAAAAAGAGATTTTGGATTAATCAGTTTATATACTTTATTTTAACTATATTATTTTGTTTTAAAATTAGTTTTACAAGTCAGTTTAATTATATTTCTTATTTTTTAGGTTGTGATTTATTATCTTATATCATAATTTTATTAAGATTTTGAATTTGTTCTTTAATATTACTAGCTTCTGAGAAAGTTTATAGAACAAATTATTATTATAATTTATTTATATTGATATTAGTGTTATTATTAATTTGTTTATATATAACTTTTAGAAGTATGAATTTGTTTGTGTTTTATTTGTTTTTTGAAATAAGGTTAATTCCAACTTTAATTTTAATTATAGGTTGAGGGTATCAACCTGAACGTTTACAAGCTGGGGTTTATTTACTATTTTATACTTTATTTGCTTCTTTACCAATAATGATTTCATTGTTTTATTATTATGAGTGTTATAATAGTTTAGATTTTTTTTATTTAGTTTATTTGTTAGATAATGTTTTTATTTATTTGTGTATAAATATAGTGTTTTTTATTAAGATACCAATATATTTTGTTCATTTATGATTACCAAAAGCTCATGTTGAAGCTCCAGTAGCAGGTTCTATAATTTTAGCAGGTGTTATGTTAAAAATAGGAGGGTATGGGTTAATGCGGTTAATAAGTATTTTTTTAAGAGTTGGTATAAAGATTAATATTGTTTTTATTATTATTAGAATAGTGGGAGGATTTTTAGTTTCTTTAATTTGTTTACGTCAAAGTGATATAAAATCTTTAATTGCTTATTCTTCAGTTGCTCATATAGGACTAGTTTTAAGTGGTATTATAACTATAAGTTATTGGGGAATATGCGGTTCTTTAGTAATAATAGTAGCACATGGGCTTTGTTCATCAGGTTTATTTTGTTTGGCCAATATTTCTTATGAACGATTGCTAAGACGAAGATTGTTTTTAAATAAAGGGCTATTAAATTTAATACCTATTATATCAATATGATGGTTTTTATTTAGTTGTTGTAATATAGCAGCCCCTCCTTCATTAAATTTATTAGGTGAAATTATGTTAATTAATAGTCTTGTAGCTTGAAGAAATACTTTAATGTTATTCCTTATATTAATTTCATTTTTTAGTGCTGCTTATTCTTTATATTTATATTCATACAGTCAACATGGAATATTATATAGAGGTATATATTCATACTGGAATGGAACAGTGCGCGAGTATTTACTTTTATTTTTACATTGATTACCATTAAATATTTTAGTTTTAAAAAGAGAGTATTTAACTTTATGAATTTACTTAAATAGTTTAATGAAAATATTGATTTGTGATATCAAAGTTATAATATTATTATTTTAGGTAATTTCTATTTGTTTAATTTATAGATTTAGTTTTTTAATTTTTAGATTTATTAGGTTTTTTTCAGGGTTGTATTTTTTAATAATCGATTATACTTTATTATTAGAGTATGAATTATTAACAATTAATTCTTGTAGTATTATAATAACATTGTTATTAGATTGGATATCATTATTATTTATAAGATTTGTATTATTTATTTCGTCTATAGTAATTTATTATAGAGATGAGTATATAAGTGGAGATAAGTATATTAATCGGTTTATTATATTAGTTTCTATGTTTGTTTTATCAATAATATTATTAATTATTAGGCCTAATATTATTAGGATTTTATTAGGCTGAGATGGGTTAGGATTAGTTTCGTATTGTTTAGTAATTTATTATCAAAATGTTAAATCTTATAATGCTGGTATATTAACAGCTTTAAGAAACCGAATTGGGGATGTGGCTATTTTAATATCAATTGCTTGAATATTGAATTATGGTAGATTTAATTATTTATTTTACATTGATTTTATAAAGAATAGAACTGAAATATTAATTATTTCTGTTTTAATTGTTTTAGCTGCTATAACTAAAAGAGCTCAAATTCCTTTTTCTTCGTGGCTTCCTGCTGCTATAGCGGCTCCTACACCAGTTTCTTCTTTAGTTCATTCTTCAACTTTAGTAACAGCTGGGGTTTATTTATTAATTCGATTTAATTACAGTTTATCATCAGGCTTAATAAGATTTTTATTATTTATTGGTACTATGACAATATTTATAGCAGGATTAGGGGCTAATTATGAATTTGATTTAAAGAAAATTATTGCTTTATCAACTTTAAGACAGTTAGGGTTAATAATAGCAATTTTAGCTATTGGTGAATTTAAGTTGGCTTTTTTCCATTTATTAACACATGCTTTATTTAAGGCTTTACTATTTATATGTGCTGGAGCAATAATTCATAATATGGGTAATAATCAGGATATTCGTTATATAGGTGCATTAGTTAATCAGATACCTTTAACATGTTCTTATTTCATAATTTCTAATTTATCTTTATGTGGACTTCCTTTTTTAGCTGGGTTCTATTCAAAGGATTTAATTTTAGAAATTATATCAATAAGGTATATCAATATTTATATTTATATTTTATTTTTTCTATCAACCGGATTAACGGTTTGTTATACTTTTCGGTTAATTTACTATGTATTAGTTGGAGATTTTAATTATTTAGGATTAAATTCTATTAATGATAGAGGATTTATTATATTAAAGGGGATATCTGGTTTAATTGTTTTGGTGATTTTTGGTGGTAGAATATTAATGTGATTGATATTTCCAACACCTTACTTTATTTGTTTGCCTTTTTTTATAAAAATATTAACTTTAGTTGTTATTAGTATTGGGGCTTGAATTGGCTATGAAGTTTCTAAGTTTTCATTGAATTATTCAGTTAAGTCGCTTGAAACATTAAAGTTTAGCTTATTTTTTTCATCTATATGAAATATGCCATATATTTCTACATTTGGTATTAATTATTTTCCAATTTATATAGGAAATATAGTGTATTCGTCTATTGATCAAGGTTGGTCAGAATATTATGGTAGACAAAATATTTTTAATAGTATTATTAATTCTTCAAAGTTTTTACAATTTCTTTACACTAATAATTTAAAGGTTTTTATATTATTAGTTGTTTTATGATTGATATTTATAATTTTATTTTTATAACTTAAATAGCTTATATTTAGAGTATGATATTGAAGATATCAGGGAAGTTTATTTAACTTTTAAGTATTTATAAGATAAAGATCTAATTTTATAATGAAAATATAATGTTTTTATTAAACTATATAAATAGAAATATTAACAGAGTTTCACTGCTAAAGAATTAAGTTAGAAGCTTATTCTTGAATAACCTATTTCCTTAATTGGAGAATAGTCTCATTGGTATCATTAACAGTGATATACCTCTTTTTGGTTTCAATTAATAAATAAGGGTGATTTATCACCAAAATTTTAGGTCGAAACTAAATACAATACTTTGTTTCTTATTTAAGGTAAATTGATTGTGTCAATACCTTTTAAGTGCAAGTTAAATGTTATAGTTAACTATTACCCTAGATTGCTCAGTCAAGAGCTCCTTGATTTCATTCATGGTAGAGACCAATTAATAAGATAGTGATAAAAACAATTAGGATTGTGTAATATGAAATAAAATTGCATAATTTAATTGTAAGGATTAAAGGGATTAGTAATGTGATTTCTACATCAAAAATTAAGAAAATTACAGCGATCAAAAAAAATTGTAAAGAAAAAGGTATTCGGGATGATCTTTTAGGGTCAAACCCACATTCAAATGGTGAAGCTTTTTCTCGGTCTATAAATCTTTTCTTTGAAATTGTAAAGGAAATCATTATTAAGGTAAATGAGATAATAAAAATAATAATACTTGTGTATGTAATAATTATAATTATCTATACTAATATATTAGATCTACTGATTGGAAGTCAATTATAATTTTTATACTATATAGATATCTACCTCATCAATAGATTGAGATATATAGGAATAATCAAACTACATCAACAAAATGTCAATATCAAGCTGCTGCTTCAAATCCAAAATGATGAATACATGAAAAATGATTATTAATATGTCGGAGTAAACAAACTAGTAGGAAAGTTGTTCCAATAATTACATGAAGACCGTGGAATCCAGTAGCAATAAAAAATGTTGATCCATAAACAGAGTCAGCAATTGTAAAAGGAGCTTCGATATATTCATAAGCTTGTAATATAGTAAAATAAACTCCTAAAATTACAGTTAGCCTTAAGCCTTGGGTTGTTTGGTTAAAATCATTTTCTATTAATCTATGGTGGGCTCATGTTACTGTTAATCCAGAAGTTAATAAAATTAGGGTATTTAATAATGGAATTTGAAGAGGATTAAAAGGAGTAATTCCTTTGGGAGGTCACATTATACCTAATTCAATAGTAGGGGCTAAACTTCTATGGAAGAAAGCTCAGAAAAAGGAAATAAAGAAGAATACTTCTGAAGTAATAAATAAAATTATACCTCATCGTAATCCTATAGTGACTGGGTAAGTATGAAGTCCCTGGAACGTTCCTTCTCGTGTGATATCGCGTCATCATTGAAATATAATTAGTATTGTAATAAAGCTGCCTAAAAGAAATAATGTATTATCGAAAAAATGGAATCATTTAATTAGGCCAATTATTGTAATTATAGCCCCAAAAGCTCCTAGAATCGGTCAGGGTCTTGCATCAACTAAATGATAAGGGTGATTTTTATGTCTTGACATTAATTAACTTCTCTAGAGTATAAAGTTCTTAAAACAGCAAAAACATATGATTGAATAATAGCAACAGCTGATTCTAAAACAAGAAGAAGAATTTGAGCAATTAATAAAATAATTAATATTAAGATGGATAAATCTGTTCCTGTATTTCCAAGAAGAGTAAGTAATAGATGTCCAGCAATTATATTAGCTGCTAATCGAACTGCCAAAGTTCCTGGGCGAATAATATTTCTAATTGTTTCAATAATTACTATGAATGGTATTAAAAGAGCAGGAGTTCCTTGAGGAACAAGATGAGCTAATATATGAGTTGTATTATTTAATCATCCATAAATTATAAATCTAAATCATAATGGTAGAGCTAAACCAAGTGTTAAGATTAAATGTCTTGTTCTTGTAAAAATATAAGGAAACAACCCTAGAAAATTATTAAAAACAATTATAGAAAATAAAGAAATAAATATTAGAGTTCTTCCTTTAATAGAGTTGTTTCCAATTAATGTTTTAAATTCGGAATGAAGTGTTAAAATAATTTTATTTCAGGCAAATCTGTATCGTGAAGGGATTAATCAATAACTTGTTGGGATAAATAATAATCCTAAGAAAGTTCTTAGTCAATTTAATGATAAGTTAAATATAGAAGAAGGGTCAAAAGAAGAAAATAAGTTTGTTATCATTTTCAGCTAATTGTTTGAGTTTTTGGCTTTGTTGATGTTGTTTTTACAGGGTAAAGAAAACAATAGTAATTTAACACGTTAAATAGGATAAATGTTAAGCAAAAAATAATAAAGAGGATTAGTCAACTTAAAGGTGATATTTGTGGGATTAAAAGTTATCAATAATGATTATTTTAACTTGACAAATTAATGTTATAAAATTAACTAAACTTTTCCATTAGAAGTAGACGTTAATTTACTATAGAGTGGTTTAAGAGACCATTACTTACTTTCAGTCATCTAATGATAGATTACTTATTTTTAAAATTCATTTAGTAAAGTAAGCTGGGGAGATTCTTTCAACTGCAATTGGTATAAAACTATGGTTTGCTCCGCAAATTTCAGAACATTGACCGAAAAATAAACCAGCTCGATTTATTAGAAATCTAATTTGGTTTAATCGGCCAGGTGTAGCATCAATTTTCACTCTTAAAGCGGGGATAGTTCAAGAATGAATAACATCAGCTGCTGTGATTATTATTCGAATTTGGGAGTTATAAGGCAGGATAGTTCGATTATCAACATCTAAAAGACGAAATGAATTTTTAGTTAACTCATTTGTTGGAACTATATAAGAATCAAATTCGAATCTTAGAAAATCTCTATATTCGTAAGATCAGTATCACTGATGACCAATTGTTTTAACTGATACAAGAGGGTTATTAATTTCATCTAGTAGGTATAAAAGTCGTAATGAAGGAAGAGCAATAAAAATTAATGTTACTGCTGGTAAAATAGTTCAAATAATTTCAATTATTTGTCCTTCTAGCAAAAATCGATAATTATGTGTGTTAAAAAATAATGTTCTTATCAAGTACCCTACTAAAACAGTAATTATTAGTAAAATTAATAATGTATGATTGTGAAAAAATGAGAGTTGTTCTATTAATGGTGATGCTCTATCTTGCAAAAGCAATGTATTTCACGTCGCAATTTCTAAAAAAAGTGTAAACTTTATATTTGGGGTTTAAATCCATTGCACTAGTCTGCCATATTAGAAATTAGTTAAAATAGGAAGTTCAGAGTATCTGTGCTCGGCAGGAGGAAAAAGCTGGAATCATTCAATTGATGTTGTTATTCTTAAAGGTGATAAAGTCTTTCGTATTGATACAAAGGCATCTCAGATTGTAAATAATAAAATAAAAATTCTAACTAATGAAATTAAAGAGCCAATTGAAGAGATAACATTTCATGTAGTATAAGCGTCAGGGTAGTCAGAATATCGTCGTGGTATACCTCTTAAACCTAAGAAGTGTTGAGGGAAAAAGGTTATATTTACACCAATAAATATTGTAATAAATTGAATTTTTAAGAATTTATTGTTTAAAGTTAAACCAGTAAATAAAGGGAATCAATGTACAAATCCTGCTATAATTGCAAAAACAGCTCCTATTGATAAGACATAATGGAAATGGGCTACAACATAGTAAGTATCATGGAGAATAATATCAATTGAGGAATTAGCTAAAACAACTCCTGTTAAACCTCCTACAGTAAATAAAAAAACAAATCCTAAAGCTCATAGAAGTGAAGGAGAATAGTTTAATTGAGAACCGTGAAGTGTAGCAAGTCATCTAAAAATTTTGATTCCTGTTGGAACAGCAATAATTATTGTTGCTGATGTGAAATAAGCTCGAGTATCAACGTCTATTCCAACTGTAAATATATGGTGAGCTCAAACAATAAAACCTAGCAGACCAATTGCTATTATAGCATAGATTATTCCTAGTGTTCCAAATGTTTCCTTCTTTCTTCTTTCTTGGCTAATGATATGAGAGATTATCCCAAATCCGGGAAGAATTAAAATGTAAACTTCTGGGTGCCCAAAGAATCAAAATAAGTGCTGATAAAGAATTGGGTCACCACCACCAGCTGGGTCAAAAAATGAAGTATTGATATTTCGATCTGTTAAAAGTATTGTGATTGCTCCTGCTAAAACAGGAAGAGATAAAAGTAATAAAAGAGCTGTTAAAGCTACTGATCATACAAATAAAGGTATTCGATCAAATGTTATTCCTGTTGATCGCATATTAATTACAGTTGTAATAAAATTTACAGCTCCTAAAATTGATGAAATTCCGGCTAAATGTAGTCTGAAAATAGCTAAGTCCACTGAAGCTCCTCTATGAGCAATATTTCTAGATAAAGGGGGATAAACTGTTCATCCGGTTCCTGCTCCTCTTTCAACTATTCTTCTTATCAAAAGTAATGTTAGTGAAGGAGGTAGTAGCCAGAAACTTATGTTATTTATTCGGGGAAAAGCTATGTCGGGAGCTCCTAATATTAAAGGTACAAGCCAATTTCCAAATCCTCCGATTATAATCGGTATAACCATGAAAAAAATTATAATGAAGGCATGTGCTGTTACAATAACATTATAAATTTGATCATCACCAATTAAAGAACCGGGATTTCCAAGTTCAGCTCGAATTAGTAGGCTAAGGGAGGTACCTACTATTCCAGCTCATCTTCCAAATAAAAAGTACAACGTTCCAATATCCTTATGGTTTGTTGAAAATAATCATTTGTTCGATAAAGTGGCCGAGCTTAGGCGGTAAACTGTAAATTTACAAACGAAATTTAATTTCCTTTATCAAGCCTTATAGTCTATTTAGGACAGTAAATTGCAAATTTATTAGAGGGGTCTGCCCTAAGGCTTAAAGAGGAATCGTCTTTATTTAGAACTTTGAAGGTTCTTAGTTTGTTTAACTTAAATCCTTAGGATTAGTTAAAGTTAAACCTGATAGTGATTAGAATAAGGCTAAATAGAGTAATAAAATTGGACCTTATAATTAGATTTATTTTGATTTTTGGTTGAAAGAAGTAATTAACTTGGGTTTTTCTTAGAAGTAGTGTTGCAAATGTAATTCGTATGTAAAAGTACAAAGTAATTAAAGTTATGACTGTTATTAAAAGTGTTAAGAAGTAAAAATTAGATTGAATAAGCGAATTAATTACAAGTCATTTGGGTATAAATCCTAGAAAAGGGGGTAGTCCACCTAAAGATAGAAAATTTATTATAAAAAAAAATTTGATTATTGGATTTTGGTTTAAAGAAATATAAAGTTGATTTACATAGAAAATATTAATTGATTTGAAAATTAGGGTAATATTAATTGTAATGATACAATAAATTACAAAATAATAGTTTCAAATGGATGGGCTAATTATAATAGCTCCTAATATTCAGCCAATGTGATTAATTGAGGAATAGGCTAAGATTTTACGTAGACTTGTTTGATTTATTCCTATAATTCCACTGATTAATATACTTAAGATAATTACAATGATAAAGTATACAGTTGTTTGATTTGAATATATAATTAAGACTATTGGTGCAATTTTCTGTCATGTTAATATAATTGTTCTATTTAATCAATTTAGTCCTTCTATTACTTCGGGGAATCAAAAATGGAATGGGGCTGCTCCTATTTTTGTTAGTAATGAAGTATTAAAGATTAAAGAAAAATATATATTAAAATTTAGGTTGTATGAAAAATATAGTGAAGATATAATGATTGAAAATAAAAGTATCGTTGAAGCTAATGCTTGCGTGATAAAGTATTTCAGAGCTGCTTCTGAGGCTATTATATTTTTTGTCCTTCTTATTAGGGGGATAATAGAAAGGAGGTTAATTTCTAAGCCTATTCATATTCCTATTCAAGAATAGGAGGAGATTGAAATTATTGTTCCAATTATTAGGGATGTAATAAAGAGAATTTTATAATAAATTAAAAAGAAAAGGATTGTAACCTTTATAAGTGGGGTATGAACCCAATAGCTTAATTAGCTTATCTTTTTTTTAGTTTATAATTTAGTATAGGATGTACTTAAGTTTTTGATACTTAAAGAGATAGAATTGATCTGTCAATTATAATGAAGGTGAAGCTTTCACTTTTTTTATTCTATCAAAATAACTCTATATTCAGACACTTCATT